AAACCCTTCAATCAATCATCAATATATATAATATAAATAGAATCTAATTCATTTTTAAGAGAGTTTTTGCTTAGTAAATGAAATTCGAAGACAAGAGCAAAAAAATGAAGAAAAAAAGATATCATCCATATCCTTTCAAATCTTTCATGTAGAAAGATGCAAAACTACATTCTATAACTCACTTAGCTAGATACTTATATCTTTATTTATTTATTTAGAATGATCAATATCAAATTATCAAATTATAATAAGATATACTTTATATATAATAAGATAAGATATCTTTACTTTATATTATAAAATATAAAATAAAATCTAAATAATAATAACAGGTACAAATAGTAAATCGAGGTACCCATTCTATGACAAATCTTACCTTTCCCTCTGTTTTGGTCCCTTTAGTAGGCCTAGTATTTCCGGCAATCGCAATAGCTTCTTTATTTCTTCATATTCAAAAAAACAAAATTGTTTAGAGGCGAGGGCACAAAATCTCATCTATTTTTTTTTAACTGACGCTTGTATCATAACACAGATATCCATTTAGCAAAATTTGGTATATTTGGTATAAGTGGCTTCCGCCGAAAATCTCCCAAAAATGCTATATTCTAGCTATTTTCAAATAGACCCAACTCGGCGGATGGCTGAACTGTAAAGTTGGTCTATCTATATACATGTGGCTATCTTTAGTGAGATCATACGAAGGGTATGTTATTAGTTTAGATCTAACCAATTTAATGAATTACTCCTAAAGGTTCACATCAAACTAGTGCTAGTTGATGCGAGTTACTTCGGAAACAAACGGACTAAAGTCAAATTCATTTGGGGTATTCTCTCAATTCCAAAAAAAGCAACTGGATCAAGTATGAGTTGTCGATCAGAACATATATGGATAGAACCTATAACGGGGGCTCGAAAAACAAGTAATTTCTGCTGGGCTGTTATCCTTTTTTTAGGTTCATTAGGATTCTTGTTGGTTGGAACCTCGAGTTATCTTGGTAGAAATTTGATATCTTTATTTCCGTCTCAGGAAATAGTTTTTTTCCCGCAAGGAATTGTGATGTCTTTCTATGGGATCGCGGGTCTTTTTATTAGCTCCTATTTGTGGTGCACAATTTCGTGGAATGTAGGTAGTGGTTATGATCGATTTGATAGAAAAGATGGAATAGTGTGTATCTTTCGTTGGGGATTTCCTGGAAAAAATCGTCGGGTCTTCCTCCGATTTCTTATAAAAGATATTCAGTCCGTCAGAATAGAAGTGAAAGAGGGTATTTTTGCTCGTCGTGTCCTTTATATGGATATCAGAGGCCAGGGAGCCATTCCATTGACTCGTACTGATGAGAATTTTACTCCACGGGAAATGGAACAAAAAGCTGCTGAATTGGCCTATTTCTTGCGTGTACCAATTGAAGTTTTTTAATAAATGAAGCCGAGAAATGAATGCTTTCTCAGCAGGAGAGCAAAAAAAGCAAGAATCCCCTTTTTCTATAACATAACTTATAACTTAATTGAGGTTTCTTCAAAACATTCATTCGAGTCAAAGCAGACATATATGGAATAAGAATAAAATTTTTCCGGGCATTTATCGAATATCGAATATCGAAAGGAGATATGTGCTTCGAATTCGACCAATTGAAATATAGGTAAACAATTTTTTTTATTTATTCATTCGAATTTTTCGTCTATTTCGGTATTTTTTTTCTAGATTCAAGGCCTAACCACGAAATCACAAATAAAAAAGAGTGAATAGATTCATAGGTTCGATAACTTGTAATAGAAGAGATGCATGAGAGAAATATTAGATTACATAGAGTCGACGAATGAGATGGGTTCATTAACAATTCACAGACGAAAAAATGGAAAAAAAGAAAGCATTCACTCCTCTTTTATATCTTGCATCTATAGTATTTTTGCCCTGGTGGATTTCTCTCTCATTTCAAAAAAGTCTGGAATCATGGGTTACTTATTGGTGGAATACTAGGCAATCCGAATTTTTTTTGAATGATATTGAAGAAAAGAGTATTCTAGAAAAATTCAGAGAATTGGAGGAACTCCTCTTCTTAGAGGAAATGATCAAGGAATACTCGGAGACACATCTACAAAACCTTCGTATAGGAATTCACAAAGAAACAATCCAATTAATCAAGATACACAACGAGGGTCGTATTCATACGATTTTGCACTTCTCGACAAATATAATCTGTTTCATTATTCTAAGCGGTTATTCTATTTTGGGTAATAAAGAACTTGTTATTCTTAACTCTTGGGCTCAGGAATTCCTATATAACTTAAGTGACACAATAAAAGCTTTTTCTCTTCTTTTATTAACTGATTTATGTATCGGATTTCATTCGCCCCATGGTTGGGAACTGCTGATTGGCTTTGTCTACAAGGATTTTGGATTTGTTCATAATGATCAAATTATATCTGGCCTTGTTTCCACTTTTCCAGTCATTCTAGATACAATTTTAAAATATTGGATTTTCCGTTATTTAAATCGCGT